AACGCAACTCTAGACCAAGAGATCAATATAAAATCCCCGGATGGGAGGTTTTATAGAGATAAATCGTCGCATGAATCACTGCCTGTGTGAACGACTGAGCGCGAAAGAACAAGCTTAGGAAACCTCTGCCCCTGCCCCAGCTCCTACGGATCAAAGCTAGGCCAAGGAAAGGTAGGCAGCCCGGTTGAGCAACCGAGAAGAGCTACTCGACTAAAAGACGCGAGGAAGCGAGTGAAAGGGGTCTGGTTTTTATTCCTAAGAGGTATGATAACTGCACCATTCGCTTGCATCCGGAGATAGATAGGAGACGAAAGCCCTTGAAAGTTGAACTGATTATTATCTGGGCTTGCCTACTTTTGATGAAAGACTCCCCTTAAAGTAAAGGCAGCTGATCCCGATTTCCTTGATCCTTCATCTGGCTGGACTCTCGATAGAGTAAGCTGGATGTGCTATTCGATCTTGTAACCCGAATGAAGAAGCCAGATTCATGATATTACTACCGAAAGGGGCTTGTATGTTGTCTAATGGAATGGGTCCATAGATCTACCAGGTTAGAGTAAATAACCTCAAGCCGAGACGGCTAACCCCGGAAAAACCGACCCACCGACGCGACGGGTTAGTTTTGTAGGCAGAATCGAGTTGCCAGCGATATAAACGGCTTTTCCATAATGTAAGCTTCCTGGGTAAGGGAAGCCGGTACGGCCAATCCCACAAGATAAGTCTGCTTCTTGAGGCCCCGGTAAAGACCGATTGGGCATTTGCATAGACAACCTAGGGGGCTCGGCGGGATGAACGCTTGGCTCGAGACATAATAAAAAAAGTATGCAAAACCCGGATGCATATGTGAAGAAAATAAGCGAAGGAACAAAGGCTTCGATGATGACTCTCGTCCATAGCTTCGTCAAAAAACCCGATCATTGCGTTAGCAGAGCTATGGGAATTCTGCGGATAAGGAATCGGTACCCTTGTGAAAATCATTCTTGCTCTCTCCCGGTCCGCTTCGTTGGAACCACTTCGTTCGGCGGATCACAGAACTATGGATAATTCCCTCTATTCTAGCTTATTTTCTACCTAGTAGAATAGAAAACTTCAGAGTCTGGTTGGGTAATAAATTGATTTCTCCACCCGTTCGAGGAAGCAAAAGCCCACTTTGGCCCTCGACAAATGGAAAAACTCTTGATTATGTATGATTGAAGGGGCGAAGCAGACTCGACTTACAGGAAAGGGGCCCACCTCTAGCCAAAATAAGGGCTTTACAGCCAAGCCCAGGGATTTTCCTCCCCGCTTCATGGAGAAGGAACTGGTAGCGAAGTAGAAGCTCTGTCCCCTGGGTGGGACCCGCAATGTCTTCCTCCATTGTTCCCCACACTCTTTGCTGGCATTTCCTCCCCCGCATCACACGTCCCGGCGATAGGCAGAGACCAAGATTTTACCATCAGCTAGAAGGTTCTAGTACCTTGGGCCCATGGTTTATATTCATATTATCTCCACAAGTCTTTCTTATAGGCTATCCTAGTACAAGCGTCCTGGCGTCGGGCCTAAGTGAGCTTGTTTCATACAGCACGTGCCGTTCCTACCGGCTCTGTGACGTTAACCTAAAGCTCTAGTTCTCACTTCGCGCAGCTCCGTTCACTCCCTATGGGGATTCTTCTTTCATACGTAGTCTTTCAAACTTGATTCAATGGTGTAACCTTCTGCGCCGCTAGCGCTACTACTACTACTTTACTACTTTGAAAGCCCGCCCCTGCTTAGAATGAGGGAGGAAGGAATTTCTGCTTTCTGACTCTCTGTTCAAGGAGACAACACACCGGATTTGCCGAAAGAAGGTTGAAGAGTGAAAGCACTCTACGATTCAGATTGAGCTATAAGTGAACCAGTCATGAGCTAATATCACAGCTCCAATCAATTCGTCCCCCTTCTCAAGTTCCGGAGGGCACTTGGTGTTCACTATTATTTGGTATTGGCACTAACAATGGCACCGACTTTCACTTCGACTTAGTCCTCCGCTCGTGAATCTGGCTATCTCAAGATATCCGGATTCCTTTCTGATGCGCCTTATGTTTCCAAAAGGTAAGACTTTCCCCTTCCAGGGTGACCCCATTTGCCCGAGCCCTAATCGAGGAATGGCAATATCGTTTCGGCCTGGCCTTGTATCTTCTCTCTGAAGGCTGTTCCTATTCATATTCAAATCTGTTAGATAGCTTCTATCTTCCAGTTTATATCTTTGGTTCTCGAGGTTATCAAGTTTCAATCCAGATGGTTTGGATTGTATTTCACCCTCGCGATAATAGCTATATGGGTAAATTGCTTGACGATCTATCCAAAAGCAGGCGCGTACCAAGCCATTCCACTTCTCTCGGACCATGAGCAGTGGTCAAAGCGCTTAAATCCTGGCTCATAGCCTTCCTCAGACCTTATTGACACGGGACGAGTCGCTATGATTCACTACGAAAATAGAAGCAGATGCACTAATCAATTCGAGCTAATTTACTCATCCCACCTCGAACTCTCATTTAGCGCATCGACTTTAGCACTACTTATATTATTCTATTACAAAGAAAAAAAATATACACGTTTCATTCTTCATTTGCTTGCTCTTACAGGCTTTCAAGCGTCTTTGATGTGATGGACCACAGCAAGCATCAGTAGTGACATTACTAGCTAGAAGCTATCGCTTTGGGTCGAAGCATAAGAGCCTATATTCGACTGCTGCCCTACTTTGAGTTCAAAGCCCTATTCATGAACTTGACTTATTCGCTAAAACCAGGGCTTTCCGGTAATGAATTGGCTGGTCAATGTAATCGAACCAGGAGATAGAGGAAGTTACCCGGCTGGGTGAATGAAAGAAGAGATTAAGGCACTCTTCCATAAGCCTTTGCTCGTTGGAGTTCGTCCTTCTCCAGGCAAAGGTGCGAAGCAGAGTAGGCAAAGCCTTAAATGAAAAGAGAAAAGGGTAATTTGCTGGTCGAGATGCTACTGTTCCAGCAACTGGATCTCGCTCTGGAAAAAAGGAATCTAGCTTTTTCCTTCCTTCAGCTGTGAATTCAACTTCCAGATCAGTTCCTATTGTCCAGTTTTCTAGGCTTTCTCCGTTTCAGATCTGGTACTAGACAGATCTTTCGTTCAACCTGATCGAAAGTCTCTCCCGGCCTACCGGCATCCTCGGTCTAACTATCTGCTTCCCAGCGACAACGCTAGAAGTCTGTTTCACTAGCCTAGTTTTCATTTGTCTTTGCGGAGTGGAAGAATTTGGCTTTGACTATATACTCTCAAGCAGAAAAGGAAGGAAAGGGTGCACCGACTAAGGCAGAGAAAGATTCACCTCTACAACGGAAACTGCCCAAAAAGCTTTCCAACTCGCGATTGAACGAAGCAAGCAAGCTGAGCTGTTCTCACTCTGTCCGGTGACCAACAAAGCTTGTGGACTACTATTCCACTGCTGGGACGAACTCTTCTACATACTGGTGGGACTATTCACTGAATGACTGACTAACTGATTCGGGGAACGAAGAAGGCCCGATATCTACCTACATCTACAGTCGATGAAGATAGCGACTTGATTGTACTATAGGCAAAGCCATCCCATATGCCCTTCTTCAGTCATATGGAAAGCAGTTCAGTCTGCTCAGCCCGCTCGATGGCAAGACTTCTTCGCCGAATTTGACTACAAGTTTCCGTACAAGCCGGGCAAAGCCAATGTTGTCGCTGATGCACTAAGTAGAAATAGAAAGGCGGAGCTGGCTACTCTCACGGCTAGCACACCAGATTCTATCTTCCTTGACCGAAGAAAGGAAGGCTTGCAACAAGACACTTTGGCCAAGAACTTACTTCAATTGGCTAGCAAGGGGAAGACCCGACGGTTCTGGGTGAATGATGGAACTCTCATGACTGTTGGCAACCTCGCCCCTCACCGCTTGTTCGAGAGCTATAACTTCACCGGTGAGATTACTAGCCAGGGGAGATCTATTTGAAGATTCTGCCATCGGCGCTACTGAGTCAGAAAATGTGGTATTTTATGCTTCCTCTGTCTACCGGCCTTCTTTTCTTCTATCATCAGCCTAGGGATAAGAGATCATAGATAGTCCAGCATAAGCCGGGATAATAGAACAGCTTGAATGCCTATCAAACTAGAAATTTTCCTTCATTGAAACGGAAAGGGAGGGCTCACCCACTTATAGAAGAGTATGGGTCGACCCTCCTATTCTTACTGACTTTCTCCTTGAAGCTCTTCCCGAAATACTTATTAAAAAAAAAGAATAGCCATTTCGCCTCTGTCTGCCTATCCTCTTTTTTGGATAAATATTCGGAATGAATGATGTACTGCTTAGAGAGATATTCCCCATTGCACCAGCAGAGCCGGAGGAAGCGGATTGGCCTTATCAGATCCAGTTCCATAGCTTATGCGAGCTCTGATACATTTTTCAGTTGACCTATGACCCTAAAAGGCCTATTATCGAGACGGAAGAGGCTAATTGAAGATGAGGAGGGATACAGACAGATGTGAGAAATGTTGCGAGAGCTTCCATCCTTTTTGTAAGCCTTTCGGGCGATACAGAATGGAGTTTCCTATTCGCTTCAGACTCTAATACAGAATTGAGTGATAGCGCATTGAAATGGAATACTGAGCAAAGGAGCCTTATCGAGAATTCATTCTTACTGGGGATTGAAGAAGGGCTGTCGCTTAAGGAAGTTCTCACTCTAGGCGCGAAGGCACCCTCCACTCCAGACTTGTAACTGGACCCTAGTACCTCTCAATGAAAGAACTCGCATATGCGGATCGCTACCAAGGAAAAAAGAGGGCTAAAAACCCCAATAGCTCGAGGAAATACACTAAGCCTAGAATCGATGCTTTCCTTCCTAAGCTAGTTTTATAACGTATTTCAAATACAGAAAACTCTCTTGAATCAACCAAGGAAGGCCTAAGAAAGAAGGCTAGTCACTTCCCTGGGGCATTTCTATCGAGTTTCCTGACTCGGAAATAAACCCGATGGTCAATCTTTCCCTGGCTTGAGAGGTTTCATTTGGATCAAGACTCTAATGCTTTCATTCCTTCAGCTTCATATAGGTGAATCATTGGTTCTTTTCCTCTCTTTCCAGACGTCTCATCCCTTTCTTCTGATCCGATCCCGTTCCTCATCTAGCTAGATGAGCTACTACGTTCCTCAGCTTAGCTTCAATCTATTCATTCGTTTTGATAGGTCAACCATTCTCTTGTTCTATCTTGAGTTCCCTAAGGCCTCGCTTTAGGCTGTTGTTAAGAGATGGGGGAAGGGGAAATAGGAGGAATCGCCCTCGATCAAAGAAGCCATTCGAGACAGAATTCGCCTCACTTCACTCTACTCTCTTGCGGACTTGTCTGGTCCCCTCTATCTTGCTTGAATATGGCCCTTTCTTATTATGGGCTCTAAGCGATCAGATAACAAGAGAAGAAAGGCGCTTGACTCTTTCTTTATTGGACAAGTACGAGTAAGAGGTACTTCACTTTCTTATGTGAAAGCGGCATTAGTAGCGATGTGTTCTGACCTTTCCGATCAATCAACAAACAATGGCACTATGCTTCACACATGTAATTGGAGTATGTTGTCGGGGAAAAGATAGGCTTACAGAAGCTTGTGCAATTTGATCCAAATCTTGTATATTCGAGATTGCCTCTGTTCCTATAAGTAGCTAGCCGGATCGGAACTGAAAGGACTGATATGGGGCTCTAACTGTTTCATGCCAGAACCCGGGAATCCGCTGTTAGGTGCGTAGCCGCTGCAAGATTTGTGTAAAACGGATAAGCTGTTTTCAAAGGTTTTATGCAATTATGAACTTTGCGGAACTTTATCGATCGCTTCCAACGCAACTGGGTTGATGTAACTAGGCCAAACATAAATCCTATCCAGAATGATATATTCAGATGGAATAGAATCTTTCCTTTTCCGTTTTTGTTTTGAATGGAAAAGGAATATGTTGCCCATTATTCTAATGTTCTACTTGAAGATCATTGATTCGCGCGAGTAGAACCTTCGCAAAACCGACGCTCGCTTCATCTAACCAATATAGCCTTGGATTGTTTTTTCTGGTATCTTTCTATCCTTTCCCATTCCGGTTTGGGGAGGGAGGATGACCCTCATATAAAGCGCCGAATCCGATTCCGATAGTAAGAATCGAAAACCCCAGACAAGGGCTAAAGCCAGCCCCCCAGGGAAGCCCATCTTCATAAAAATAGATGAGATGGTGCGCTGAATGCCTTTGAAACGAAGAACCGAAAGAGATGCTGGCATTTCATGAAGCTGATTCCCCCGTATTGGACAGAAAGAACCTTCTATAATGAAGAGTAGGATGTGAGGGAAAGCCCTCTAGTCGAGTAAGAGAACTGAAAGTTTCAAGCGCCAAATAAATTCTTTCTTCTGGAAACGACTAAAAAGAGCAGGAGCAGGGCTTGCTTGTAATGGTGGGGCTTGAAAGCGGCTGTGAAACTCAATCTCCATGGTATGGTCAGTCACTCATGAATTCCTTCTCTTGGGCTCGGTCTCATTGTGCGTTCGGCTTTCATATGCTACAGGGTTACTTGCACACCATTTATGGCATAATAGTCTGACGAATCCGTGGTACTTCCTAAATGCATGAAAAGTTTACAAGGATTAGCATTGCAGTCTCTCTAGTGGTTGTCTTCCTCTTGTACGCTCCTAGGCGATGAAGCTAGTTCTAGAGTTGCTTGCTCTTTCTAGCTCTCTCCGAGTCTGCGGATTCCGAAAACGCTTGCTTCTACGGTTGTCTTGTTCTGGAGCTTTCGGATTCGAGTTAGGAAGTCAGCTTTCCTTAATGCCGCTTTCGAGTGAACTGAACTCTTGGACTGGCTGAAAGGGAAAAGGGAAACTGTACAAGGCATTTTTCACTCGTTTACGGGACCAGTGTCAAAGGAAAGGATTGTTGCACTCTCTTGCTTGAATGAATCGACATTTGTGGATGGTTGTTCATTCCTATCTATATTTATAACTACTGGATCAACTACTCCGGCTTTTAGCCTTTGGAACCCTAAAGTCACTCGTCCGTTCAAACTCTTCCGTACTGTGTCCATCCCCCTTGAATCAGTGAATCCGGGGAAGCCGCTGCTTGATAAAGCTAAACTCAAATGCGGGTAGCTCGATCGATCACATGGCTTCGTCGGTCTAATCAATGAATGTCTAGGGGTCCAGGTACGATCTAGACGAAACTCGCCCAATGGCTTCGCCCGTTCCAGTCCCGTTAGAGAGATCCAAAACTGGATATTCGGAGCCTATAGTATAGATGCGTCTATTCGTTCTCTCACCAGTTCCATATACAGGGACCATGTGCCACTAATAGCAAAACTACTGGCTTAGAATCCAATGCCAGTCCCAGCAGTGGACTCCATTGACCGATTCCATTCCTGAAGCTGCCTAAACTGGATCAATAGAATATCACACATGCGCCATTACTATGCCTCACGTTCTAGTTCGAGTTCTAAGCGCAAGGAATTGACAACTATTAGTATAAGAATAGGAAAGGCTCAATGTTGAATTGAGATCCGGCTTCGAATCCTAGCTTTAGTTTCACGGGAACCTTAGCGCCGCGTGTGTGTTCCTCCAAGGAAGAGGCATAGAAAGAGTGAGAAAGCTCAATCCAAGACATGAAAGCTACATCACAACTATCGGATCTCGTGCTTAAGCAAAGAGACAATTTCCTTTTGATAGTGCGAAGGTACATCTCTTGGGTAAAGACTAGGAGCAATTCCGTGTTTCAGGGAATTAGGTAACAAAGGATCCACGGAGCGGTATAATCGGGCTTCAGTTGAAGCTCCTGTTCAACTGCAAATAATTTTATTTTTTCTATCTAATAGTCAGTAAGGGTAGACCAAATTCACTAGAAGAAGAGAAGCCCATTTCAAGATAGATAACGGCTGATGAAAGGATGTTCTCTTATGCGAATTCCCATTATAGGGGGAGATGGATGATGCTAACTCCCATTGAGGGAAACTACCATGGCAGCTACAAGGTCTGAAGTCCGACTCGGCAAAGCAGAAACATCAGTGAAAGCACCCCTTACTTAAGCCAGGGTGAGACCTGATCGAATAGCATATGTGAAGCATATAGCTAGACTCACTGTAAAATCTTCCAATCGTGCCTAAAACGTGGCTTTCTGACACAAAAGAAGGTATTTTAGAATTGTTTACTAAAAGCGATTTATTGAAGCAGCTTTCCATAGCAAATTGAAAAAATCCCGGTAAATAGGACTCGATACATCGAGGAATTTCTGCTTACAATGCAAATGAGAAGGCAAAATTGGACTTCATTCAACGACTTATCTTCGGTTTGAACCATCTTTCGAACCTCGGGAACCCCTTTCGCTGTGTATATCTATTTATAAATTCTGATTTGGAAAGTGGTGTGTAATTCATAAAGCTGGCTCAATTGGAGTTCTTTCCCTTGTTTGCGCCTCTTTTTGATCCTTGTATCCTTCTTTCTCCTTGTTTGAAACCCTGGAAGCCCAAGTTTCAGCTTCAGTGAATGAAGGTCTTATGATCTTTCGAAGTTGAGCTTCATTTCTCTCTTCTCATATGTGATTTCTTCTTTGAAATCATGAAGATAGTATCGGGAATAAAAATAGAGTAGGGATAATTCCTAGGCTAAAGGGGGTGAATTTGCCAGTAGGAAGGAGGTCAAAAGCGTGCCTTAGTTCATCAATATCAGATAGGTGTCGTACTTCGCTTGCGGCGTGAGGCAGCTCAGCATTTGAGTCAAGAAAGATCATAAGAAAGGAAGCTATTCGTGACGAAGCGCACAGGTCTCTTTTGACTTTGTCCGTGGTTTTCTTCCTTCACACACAGAGAGGAGGCAACTAAGAAGAATGTGTACGCCCCTGCGACAGGGGAACTTCCGAGGTACTTCGGGCTGTGCTGCCCTTTGATTCAATAGATTGGTCCCCTATGTTCTATTTGAATTACATAAATATATACAGTTTCATGATGAAACGAAGCGTTCTAACAGCAGTTACACAGCCCCTGAATGTCTTAGATAGCTGTAAGTGAAATAAGGCTACTAAGTAGTAACTAGGAATGCGGCTAGCTCAGCTAGTATACTTACTTGCTCGTTCTAAGGGAAAGCAGGGTAGCGAAACTAGGAACGGAGTTGGCTTGTTAGAGCTAGGCTGTTGAGTGAAAGTCAAGTTTCATACGAGCATTAGTTGATTCAGTACCAACCCCTTTCAACCTGACCCTCCGGTGCCTCTTAGGCTTATCCTTTTACTGAAAGGGAGAGTCAATTCTTTTTTATCTCATCCGATTTCGGGAGTATTGTAACTAGTGGGGAAGGGAGAGCACAACAAAAGCCAAGGAGCCTAGCGAAGAATATATCTTTTCTAACAAATGCGAACAAGAGAGAAATCTCGCAGATCCGCTGTTATGTATTACTTAGAAACTCCTCCTGCTTCATCGTCTTAGATACAACTTCTGCAAATGAAAAAGAAAGTAGTAGATTCTTTGGGTTCATCTTTCCTTGGTGGAATCTGTCTAGTCACGAGGTGCTATATTGACTGATTGACTCCTCTTGGTCTCGAAGTCAGCTGACGAAAGCACATAAACAACTGGTACATCATTTGAATGCAAGTAGCTGATATCTCACTGAACACGGTTGTCTACTCTTCTCCATCTGTACAGGAACAGGAGGGATCTGTAATGACTGAAACAAGATGAGGGAGCATATCAGGGATTCGAGTAATACCTTTTTTAGGCAAAATGTAGTCTTCGTTACGAAGAGGATGCCCTGGCTATCGGCTTTTACTGACTGCCACTGCTCTTTTGCTGCTACAATTGCTTTAGCACAAACTCTGTGAAAGAGTCATTTTGCTTGACAGCTCATCTGGTCTTCTTTCAGTGCTGGAGTTTGTATAGTTGTCTCAATCCCTGTGTGACCTTTTACTTCTTGCACGACTCGGAGGGGGGGAGATAATAATTTCATTTAGACAATGCATCATGAGTGCATTTTATCGGCATGCACCTCCTAAGTGAGAGTTCAATCCTGCCTCCCCAGGAATATTAGTAAGGAATTCTTATCGATGCTAAGGAAGACAATCTCTCCTCGAAGATGGATGGAAGCTTTCAATAGAGGAAAAAGCAAGTATTTATAGACCAACCGGGGACAAACAACGCCTTTTAGCGCAGTTTTAGGGAACTAAGGAAAGGAGCTACTCTAGAGTTCCTTCCAGTCGGGAAAGAGTTAGCTTAAGCTTAAGACCGGTAAAGCACTAATATGAACGTCTATCGCGCTTAGAATACTTTGGCAGGAGGAATCTCCAATCCCCAGAGTAGCCACTGCAATAGCCCTGTCCGGCAAATAGAGGTAGCTTCTTCCCTTAGCTCTTTCGAGCAACTGTCTTTTGCATCAGCTGCGGGAAAATAAAAGAGGCTTGAAGAGCAGCTGTTCCTGATTCAGTTTGTGACCCTATTCTATTTTGGCGCCTGCTACTGAGACTCCTTTTTATAAGGAGACTGACCTATCCCAATTCTCTTTATTATTTGAATCCTTTCCCGAGAGTCGAAATTCGCATTTGCTAAACTAACACAGAATCCTTCCTGTCTCCAGGTTTCTAAGACCCAATTGAGCTCGTCGCCAAATCAAGAGTTTCATCTATAAACATCACCAGGCGTGTAGCCAAAAGGGCTTGGACACCTCATCCATAAGGTCCACGAAACACTGGGCGTTGGTCTGATCATATGACACCAGAAATAACCTTACTCATTTTGGAAGGTCGACTTTTGCACATCACTCTACTTGAACCTCGACTGATAGTGACCCGAACAGAAGTCGCTCCTGGAAATATCGGGCTCCTTACGACTGATTGAATAAGACAAACGCTCAAAACAATCTCCCTCACTGTGGGAATCCCATTTGATACCCGGATGAAGATGATTCACCCGTTCGGAACAAATTCCCCCGCCCCAACGGACTTCTTTCTCGATTAGAGATGGTTTCCTAAACTGGACTTCTTGAAAGGTATATTATTACTTCGCTTTCGCTTTTCGCTCAATAGGCTTTGAAACAACGGATTTCCTGCCGATCGGTTGAATGCAGATTCCCCAGTTGCAACTAAGTCACAATGCCTTGGGCCGCTTCGATAGACTTTTCATAGTAAAAGGGTGTCGCCTATTCGTTTTCGTTTAGAGCTCGGGAATCAATGAAACGGTCTTTGTGAATATCCCAATTAGTGTATACAGTCAAACAATGTATATAGTCAATCTATCCATTAGTGTACAGTCATGAATACAGTGAGTGTATTCTATCAAACAATCAGTGTGAAGAGAACGGGGAATATATTCCTGAATTTCGGTGTGAACGTGGGGAGTATGATTGGTGCTTACCCAGTGTAGTGAATTAATAAACCAGTGTATTTCAAATATTGAAAATAGAAAAGGGGTAGTTGCTGTTTGTTTGATTGACTGTATCCACATGGACTATTCACATTGATTGACTAACTGGGTATATTCATTCACACATGGACTGACTATTCACATGAAGAATGGGACAGGCCAAAGCCCTTGTTCGGAATGTTCCAACCCCATCTCTTTTTGTACCGAAGAGAGTTCCCTATTAGGATCCAATTGAATGATGGCTGCTTATCTTAGTAAGAAGACGATGGCTCCTATTATTTATTGGTGAGGGATCCACTCTACACATTATCTTTGGGCGTTTTACTCTCTTTCAAAGAGATGACTATTCAAACCTAAGAGTATTCGGATGCACGTGCTTTGTTCAAATGGAATCTCCTGTTTCTATGTGTTTTCTTGAGTGAGGTTGGGGTACCCAAGGGCTACAAGTGTGAATGATCCTTATACACGACGATTCCACCTTTTTCGAACATGTGCCTTACTACGGAGCTCGGGGCTTTGAGATTCCCTGTAATGGTGGACCATTATGTTCCCTTGTCTCCTCTTATGGGGGGAACTGTGGAGGAGTTTATGTGAGACAGCATCAGAATTCTCCGATTTCATAGAGTCAGCAAGATCCGGGTGACCAGAGTGATCAGCAGCTTTATCAGCTTAAGAGGAAGTTTCGCAGGAACAAGCAACAGCTAATTTAGACTCTGAAATAGATTCTTTCCTAAGCTTGTTCGCGTCCAGTAAGAAGTTCGTGAGGGCTTGGATTATCGTAGAATAAGAGGAGCGAAGCTGACTCGATCGTTACATTCGGACTTCTTCCTCATTCCAATAGCCTTTATCTTCTCTTATGATATTTCTTGGAGGGTCGAATGCTAATCTTTATCTAGATGGGGCTCTTCGGTTGAAGAATCACACGAACCGATCTTCCTTGGTCATTCCCTTTGGAGAGGTGAGCCTTTTCATTATAGGGGCCTTTCTTATCTTCCGCGAAGGAAAGGAGCTCTTCGGGATCTTGCTTCCAACCTAGCCTTCTTCTTTTACGCCTCTGGGGACCACGCTGCCTAGAGCGCAGGAAAGGGGCTTTTTCTCTCTGTCTTATTTGGGACAACTCTCCCAATTATATAAGTACCAAGGCTCAGTCAATCTATTTGAATCAGAACTCTCTGCAGATCCAATGCTCCTGTGGGCCGCCCGTCCTCTTCTATTTAGCAGGAACTGGGGAAGATGCAACCACCGGTGCCAGTTTTAGGGAACTAAGGAAAGGAGCTACTCTAGAGTTCCTTCCAGTCGGGAAAGAGTTAGCTTAAGCTTAAGACCGGTAAAGCACTAATATGAACTTCTGATTGGTTTTCTTCGGCGGGAACACTAACCGAATATCGAAATATCAAGACTAAGCTCCGCAACAATATCAATAGTTATCTCGGGATCCGAATATGATTGCTAAATCGCGTAATAGATTCGCCAGGTTTAGTAAGAGAAGATAAGGCGGGAATCACACACTAGCAAATCTCAGGAAGGACGGAAGTCTAACTCTTTAGTTAGAGTTCTTGCTTTGTAGCTGGTAATGCTACTCCCTTACTTGACTACGTCTCTGTTAGCCGATACAGGACTTGATTCACAGGGGAGTAGGCCAATGCATTAGACTTTCAGTTAGGCTGCCAGGCAGTCAGAAATTACATATGATAGAGCGCGGTGGAATTACCATTTTCAGAATGGCAGCTAGGAAAGCTACAAGTGTCTTCTTAGTCCCGCTTGGATCATTCCTCTATCAGACGTATAGAAGAATTGACTGCTTTTGGTGAATGTTAGTTGTTTAGTTTGAGAACCGGGTCCAGAAGAACGAAATCAGTGTCTTCTTAGTGCGTTACAGTCTTCCCCCGGGTAAATCCTACGTAATGGATTTAGCTCGAAATGACTACGCATAGCAAGAATATGAGGACTTATCCTCTCTAGTGTTGATGAGTTTGCCTTCTCTGCTTAGCTTGAAGCTAGGGGCTCCGTCGTCTGTCTCTATTATTGAGTTACAGGGTTCATAACCCGACTTCGCTAAGCTGGATGTCATTCGTTTCAGTCTTTTCTATTGAAATGTGCCCGTAAGCTATAGAATGATAAGAGCGGGAAGTCATAACTACATAAATGAGTTGGGGCGCTCCGCGCCTCTTCCCAATTGTTTCAATTATGTATACAAAGAACAACGGGGACTCCGAAGAACGTTGAACAACCCATAAGCTTCGCTAAAGCGACTACGTTCCTTGGCGCGGATCTCTTAATCCCTTCTAATCTCTTCCAACAGGAACTACGAAAGCAACTGTAACTACTAAGGTAGCGGGCGTAGAGAATCTTCTCTAATCCTTTAGCTGCTAATAGATCTTTCTCTTTCGCTCTGCCTGTAGATGAACGGGGGCGTAGTGAAAGCTAGTTTCAGAGACGAAGTAGGCTTAAAGCCGGAAATTCAGAGTTCCATTGAGTTACGCGTACTTCCTGTTATTGTTGTTGCCATCCTGTCATTCAAAGTAGAAAGAACGAAATGAAGAAATGCGAGATTATGAGTTCGCATTCGCATGTGTTAGGACAACCGTAACAACCAAAGAAACCTAGGCCAAAAGCCATATATAATCGAATCGAAATCCGCTAAGATTGACTGAAGACTATACATTACGGTGGTTCGATAAGTGGGAATCTAGCTCATTGGATGTCTTTACCCTATGTTCCTTCTAGTCTTTCTTGCTTGAGAGTGAAACCGGAGTTAAGTCATTATATTTAGCCCGGAAGAACGTCAGAATCTTTCTCTTTGTAGGCTCGGAATGCCGCCTCTCATCTGCCCCGGGCTATTGGAATTGAATCAGTGGGCTAAGAGCGGAGTCCCTGGGACTTGGTAGTTTGTAGTTGCATTGCCTCCCTTGATAGTGGCAGTAAGGGATTACACCAAAATACAAATAGTAGGCATCTCAGCGCATAAATAGGACTTCTTCACCAGGCATTGGAGATTGGAGATCCGCGGTAACTCTATATCAAGACTTCTGATTGGTTTTCTTCGGACTTCTATCAAATATATATTGTTAAGTGCCTTATCAGTCGAGCTATTTCATATCCTTTATTCTAATAGAACCAGGAAGTCCCATAAAGTCAAAGATAGGATAACAATATTTGGTTGTTGAAACTTGACTTCCTTACTTGCCAACTTCTACTACACCAGACGGTGACCGGCTCAATAGAGCACCTTTGGGCGCTGGCTGTTCGAAAGAAAGGCAAGGTAAGGACTTGAATTCCAGATCCTATTATCTAAGATAACACAAGTGCAACGCTCCTGAGCTATTACCTATGGTCGACTTTGTACCTTAGACAAGCACTCTAACCAAATAGGCTATGCTGCTCCCTCCATTAGATGGCACGCAAGTCAGCTAGGAAGAGTGCGAAACCTTGCTTCTTCGGTCTCAGTCAAGCATTGGTCCTCTATTTCTAATCGAATCTTCTTATAAAGTAAGTAAATCAGGGAATATATTCGGATTCAGTTCCATATTAGATGGAAACAGTTATCATGTGTTCCGGGATATTGAATTGTAGAAAATACCCGATTTTGAGACGTAACCCAGGAGAGGAGATACTTCAGCGGAAGCATAATGTCCTTCTTTCGCTGAAGCTAGCTAGCGGACTCATTCAATACCCGGTATCTTGATCCTGTTCAATTGGATACTCTGTTGAAGCCTGCCATGGAAGGGAAATCTCTTTAGGAAAGCAAGTCCCATCGAGTTAGCTCTAGGAGTCAAGGCATGCCTTAAGGTAGCGACTTTCAGGTGAGATGGTTCAATAGTAGATTAGATAAAGGCTCTTGCTACTTCCCACGAGGGGAGGAAAGTCAATAGCGTAGATAAGGAAGTGGCTATTCTTGTTCATGACTCCGCTGCGCTCCTATTTCATGGAATAGGAATAAGCGCCGCTAGTCTTTCTTTTCTGTTACAGAATCCGAAATGGACTTATTTCCAAAGGCTTGGCTAGCTAGAAGGGAAGGCAAGAGCGCTATAAGAGGTCTTGAGGGAATCAACGAAGGATGAAGGTCCGAAGTTGGCTACTGGCGGCCAAGCTTCTAAGTACTTAGCCAACGGATACGAATTCGAAAGATAGGTCAATCTCCGAAACGCCTTCGCTTCGCTTCGCTTTAGGGGGGAATACTGTTTGTGGTCTTGCACATGGAAAAGTAAAGTATTCTACGCAGGCTTTGGCTTAGGTTAGGCTTGGGCTTGATTTACCGGAATTTTTGCTTCAAAGAATGCTTTCAAGCTAGGAATTTAAGCACGGATAGCTTTATTTGACAATTAGCTGGAAGTCGGGCTATTATGCCTATTCAACATAAACTAAGGCGCTGGGTAGATCGTAGATTGCCGGGTATGAATTCTATTCTAAGTAGGAGAATGCCCATGAAGAGGGTCTTATTACAGAATCCGCAGTTTTGAAAGTAGCCCTAGACAGATCATTGCTAAGAGCAGGGAAAGCTTTTCTTGCTAATCTGGTGCTATCATCGTATTATAATGATCATCCCGTCTACCTTTATGCTTTCAAGCTTGAACCAGGTCTTGGAATCGGCATTACCGCAGCTAGGATAGATGCTCTTTCTCTTGTTTAGCTGGGACCAAGAATTGCCATAGTGGATTTTCCTTTGGTGGTATCGTACTTTAAGTAGAAGATCCCCGGGCTCCTTAAAGGGGTTCTCTTTCTAAGTCTTTTTATTCCGAAAGAAGTAGGCTGTGATGTCAGATAGTGAAGCCCTATGGAGTAAGGGGCGCCCTCTCCTATCTGTCTATCAGCGGTCTATGAGGCAAGGTAACCACTTCCTATTCTTTTCAATAGATGAGTGAGGTTCCTGCAATGGTTCGAGTTGGTGATCAAGTACAAGAAAAGAAGGGTCATGAATCCATTCCTTACAGCGATAGAAATCCCTATCTATGATCGTGAAAGCCCATAAATGAGAGCATAGGGTCGTCTTCTATTGGTACTCTAGTCGACTTCAAAGGAGATACCTGTTTACGGTACTGATTCCATCGGAAGAGAGAGAAGCTTAAAGTAAGTAGGAGTCGATCGTAGCTTGCTGCTGAAAAACGTAATAGGCTAGCGCGGATCGCTTCCACAACAACTGATACTGAAGTCCACGCAAAATGAGATACCTCAGTTGGAGGGGAATGTCTATCAAGTGTTGTTCTGAGTTGCTTGAAGTGAGTAGGTAGCTAGCGTAGCGATATTCCTATGCAAGCAAGTGTAGCTCGTCTTGAAGATGAAGACGTAGGGAGGATGGGAATGAGGTGCAACCGATTCAAGAGCGATAAGGAGGGTTTCAAAGCGCCTTGTTCCATAAATAGAAGATTGTCGGTTAAGGCAATCATACTTCTCATTTTGCCTTGCTCATGGCACTTCTTTCTTCCCTTCCTCACAACATAAGGTTGAGTGCCCTCCCGTTCGATTAGCTCTCTCGCAACAAACAGAGGAACCGAGAATGAATATGCGCTTATGTGCTGCGCTTCGACTTAGTCCTCTCACTCTAACCTTTAGTCGACCAACCACCATCTCCTTCCTAGGAAACCATTTGCCTTTGAATTCCTTTCCTAGATAAGCTATCCTCTCTAGGCGGACCTACCTTTATCAATGAAGGTTGTACTCTTTCCCATTTTTTTTAGTTTATAGCTCCTGGAACTAGCACACCATGGGTCGGGCTCTCGATCAGCATAGATGGGCGGTGTGGATAGGGTAGAAGAGAACCGGGCAGTACCTCATACTTGGGTCACAATGGTGAAATATTCGGAAAAGGATTCCTCTATGAACCCACTCACGAAAGCTTCTTGAATCCCTTTCACAATCCTGAATAGTAGATCCAATTCCGGCATCATGTAGAACTAAGATCCAATGAAGCCCCGAAAACAAACCTCTTTGAAAGAAGGAGCAGTTGTTGGATGAATAAAGAGTGCTGTGGTTTGGAATGGAATAGGCTCTTTTGAGGAAGATGTCCATCAAGCAGCTTTATAATTTATCCCTTTCTTACCGGAAGTTACATCCCTATAATAGTCTAGAATAGTAGAAAGACGAGTTAGCAGGGCAGTCAGCCTCCTTCAGATTCAAAGTAGCAGTAGGAGGGCATGTGTAAGCCGTTCTAAGAGTAAGGGGCCTAGCGAGCCAAAAAGGCTCTTGGTTGACAGTGAACTGATTGCCTATTTCCAAAACCAAGAATGCGCTCTTAGCCTTCTGACTTTCCTTCGTCTAGTAAGGGACCCGAGGCAGGGCTCTTTCATAAGATTGATTGGCCTTTTCATTCAAGCAGGAATGAGAGCAGATTCCCTGAAAGGCAACTGGGCAAAAAGCTCTTGTTTCGAACGAAATCCAATACCATCACGGACAGAGACTAGGCTGCACCTTCTTCCTCTTCTGCTTGACTGCTTGCTTTACTGTAACAAGGGAATCCCCGAGCCACCACTGGGAAGGAAGGCTATTCCATTCTAGAGGGAAGGATAAGAGCGAATTCGAATGAATCTAATGCGGCTCTTTTTATTATCGTTGAGACAAATTCTTCGGTGTGTGAAAAGCATCCTAACCGGAAAGTGGCATCCGAACCCGGTGGTTAATACGTGATAGGACATTCCTTTTTTGACCAATAATCCGAAGGTTCCACCATTGAATCTGCTACTATTTCTCCTCATCCACTTTCCCCAATTAGGTCCCCCGGAGCTTGTATCCGGGTCGTTGCGACCGGAATGGGACATATAGGAATCATCTGGAAATAGAATGGGAATATAATACTGGTCCTCATCGGCCCCTTCAGCGGAATAAGGCGGAAAACCAAAACCTGTCTCGCTACTGAAATAGAAGCTAGTCCAACTTCACTAGAGAGGCGACCAGCGACGACTAAACTGGTACGGATTAGTAACCCGTTTAGCCGTCTAGTATGTTCAAACCCAAGAATACTGAGCCACACGCTCAAGCACATTAGAGAATAACTTAATAATCAGGATAATCTTTTTATTCTTTCTTGAGCTAATTAAGATTGCTTTCAGGTCTATGTCATGTCCATATCGGCTAAGCGGGAATACTTGATTTTTCTGCTAAGTTGGATGCGAAAGCTCAACCTACGGAATCAGAATGGGAACAGGCGAAAGCCCCTTCTAAAGCGAACGAATATAACTTAACTACTAAGGGAATGATTCAAGAAGAAGAAAATCCGATTCATCTCGGCGGCACTCTGCTCATGGTTTTAAGGTAAGGAAGTTGAATGTGAACTCTTCTCTTCCTTTCCTTAAACGGTAACTGCAGCTAAGACTGCTTATGTTTACATTCGACCATGAGTTTCTTTTCTTCCGGGAGTTTGCTTCACATCCTGTTCCAGTTGTAGGCCTCCCTCCTATCCCGGAACCCGCAACTCGAAGTCGAAAGAGAGATTTACCCAAATATAGGCAGCTAGATCTATATCTTTGGTTCATGCCACTCGTCAAGTTCAATAACTACTTCGCCTGATCTTTATCCCGATCCGGAATACAGCGCTGTCGAAGTTACGTATTCGGCGTTAGCCGATCTAGCATATTCCTATGTGTAGTCTTCTGCCACTGTAGAATAATCTTTCCTTCGGTGATGATAGAGATTCAGTTCCCTAGAAGTAAATCCTTCCATAGCTGTCCTCACCGGATCTTCGATCCCCTCCCTTCGATTGATCACCGAACCCTTCTAATAGAGTCACTCGGCAAGAACCAAAGCTATAGGAGAGAGCCCTTTTGAATGGAGAGGACTTCTGCGCAAGAGGAGAACTCATTCCCGCATGCAGATTGCCTGGTTGCAGCTAAAAAGAATAGGAAGAGAATTCATCACAAATTGACTAAGAGGCCGCATAACCGGTGCTGTCGGAATTCCTAGTCAAGGGCCCTGCCGTATTCAAGAACCAGAAAAGATCCGATCTACAAATATCCAATTCCAACTATGCTGTAATAGAGGATGGAGAAAAGCGGACTTCCTTCTCAATGCCCGGGCATTCATCCAATGCTTACTTTTAGGCATAGCATTAGCCTATTTCCGCGAGTCAGACAGCCTGATCCGTGCGCTGATCCTTCTATAGTAGGAAGACAAGATCGCAAGGGAATCACTAGTTCCATGCCTTCTACTTAGGCAACCCGAATCCGCGTATATCTACTCTAGCAAGAGAGCAAACTACCAACGAATCCTTCCACTTCTGTAACAGAGGCTAAAAGGTGCGAACGAAGAAAGCTTGTTTGTTTAAAGGCTTCGCACCTACTTGTTGCGTCTCCCGTCATAAGACAGCCGGCCGATACGAGGGATTGACTTAGGCGCAATAGCCTGTTTGAATAGAATCGTAAACGAAACCGCTCTATCGCTACACCTGATCTGTTTACTTATACTTAGCTAATGCTACCTTTGTCAAACAGGAAACTTCCGATCTACTTCTGCGGTTGCTCGCTTCCAAAGCCCTAAGCAAGAGGTCCCATACTGTCCTGTCCTGAACTAGAACAGCTAACTCGGATTCCGGGGACACTTCTGACTTGTTAGCTGCAGGTACGAACGTTGAGAGTTTTATAGGTCCCATCCGGTCTACAAAAAGAGAACTCGAACGCGAACTCGGCTTGACTTTTTAGCTATAGGGACAGTTTCACCGACCTAAGAGCCAATAAACTACGGTAGTCAGAAACTTCCCGTTGATTGAATGTCTATTTCATATTCCTGTCATGCAGGTAATAGATCCAGAACAGTCGTAAGGCATCCCAATAAAAGTTCAGTCGTTACGCCGACAAGTAAGGAAGGAAATAGTCAAAACGCTATGCCCCAATGTTAGGACTTTAGTAGCAGCATTTCTTGATTGAATTCTTCTTGCAACTAATTCCTCAATACCCGGTCATGCTCTTACTACAAGGAAGTTAGGGCAGCGGGCAGGCAGGAAGTTCGGTCAATCAGTCGGTCAGTCGCTCAATCCACCCGAGGCAAGGGATCAGAGGGAAGGGCCGGATAGTTATTGGCTAAACCCAATTTCAATAAAGGGGGTAAAGGGATGAGATTGGGGCTCAGACTATGTATCCCAGGAATGCCAGATCCGGATAAAGAGGGCTTGATGAATAGGTGCCCTATCTTGAGCTTGAAGAAGAAGAAGGAATGACCAGGGTAGAAAAAGGGAGAGCTAGCACTTTCATTTTCAAGCCGACGCCTGGAACTGATGAAGTAAAGTATTTCACCTTCTGAATCTCGGTTAATTTAATCTCTCGAAAGAGGGAAAGAAAGCCCTTTGTCCCCCGGATAAGACAGGGAAAAGTGGAAGAAGATCTAATACATTCTCGTCTGTCCTAGCTTATCTATCCTCGAAACCAGAAAAGAAAAGGCAAAAGAAAGAAGAAAGAAAACTCGACAAGAAGCGAAGAAAGTTCACAAGAGAGAACAGAAAGAATGGTTGGGGGTGCTCTTTATACTAAGAAAGCCGCTTTTTATGCCCAAAAGAAGGACGCCGGTAATGGTGATGGCGGTGAACACGAAAAGCAGGAGTGGCCGAAAGCGAAAGAGAAGCGAAGCTGAAAGCAGAAGAGAAGAAGAATATTATGCCCACTTTCTTTTAGTAGTAAGGGAACTCCCCTTTCGATTTGAACTGAATTCCAGGGTTTCTTTTCCCACTGAGCTACTCTAGTTGAACTTTATTTCCCTACTGAACTTGCTATCTATATCTATATTAGGCTCGTGAGCAACTTTCTTATTTCATACTACCTGCGAGAAAGCGCTTTGCTACTGGTGAGCTACCTATAAACTTTCTCCATCTTGGTCGAGAAGTCAACTAACTTATAGTGCTTTCCACACCCCGCCCCGTAGAGGGAAATTTACCTGTGAATGCGGTGCGGGCCTCCCTTTCACTCGAAACAAGAGTTCCGTGCCAAGCATAAAGATTGAATCAATAGGACCGTATTCTAATCCTAGAAATGCCATAACTCTCTTTCGTCTCGACTTTCTTTCTCAAACCACCGGACAGGGGTGCGGAAATAGCTTCAATTAATGGTAGAGCGGAAATAGCTTCTGATTGGATTTCGCCTGAAACGAATCCCTCGCTTTGATAAGAAAGATCCGAGTAAACAACCTTTGAGCTGAGGTAATATGAAATATTTAGGGTTAGCTTTGCGTTCCTTGAGTATGTTTCTGTCCTAAACTAAGAAAGAGTATAGTGCTCGTTTTGATAAGAGTATTCCATACTATCTGCTGGAAAGTTTACAACGTCCCCCCTATTCAACTACGGGAATTTCTTCTGGTTCGCTACTATCTGAAAACGGCCTACAGCTCACGACTGACCTTGAACTGGCGCTTTCTATTTGAACGGAATTCCACAATTGCATTACCTTCGGCTGCACTTCCTTATCTGTATTCCTGGGCGGGCGTAGAAACCCCTGCTTGAACATGAGCTACGGACCCCCCCACGGCCATCTCAGCTTCCCCGCGAGACTCTGTTTCTCCTGAAGTGAAGGTTTCAGGTTCGTTCCTCTTAGCCTACGGATTGCAATCGTTGAGATGTCATTGTTGAGATCAGAAGCGGGCTTGAACTGCTTTATTCGGTCTTCAGCTGGCCTACGATTGGAGGCTGCTGAAAGAGAAGAAAAGGAAAGGTGGTGCTAAAAAGGGACTGCTACCAATCTTAAACAAAGGGCTAAAAAGAAATTCACTGATTTCACAGCTATATGAAATGCACTTTTTCACTTTGCATCTCCGTCGTATGAAGGGAAATCCCAATCACAGATTTTTCATCTATATGCGCATGCAAAATAAAACTTTAGATCGTAGGCTTATGAAGGGAAATTGATGTTTAATGAAAAATCCCAGGTTTATAGAATCTGGCAGAACAGCTGGGAATAGACTTCCTAGCCCGGGGAAGGTAAAGAAAGCAGTATCGAAGCCGGCCACTGACTTAGAGAACGGGTCTCCCCCTTTTCGAGTGAAGAAAGGAGTCGGTGCACTTCGGCATAAGCCTTACTATTCATCTAACTCTGTAAGCAGTCCTCCTCAGGGAAAAGAACAGTCCACGCATGAGCAAGTATTAAACTCTAACGGAACCCGGGGTTAGTAAAGATAGTTTACCTCCCCTGCCCACGAAGTACGAAGTGAGGGAGGTGTGCTTTCGTGCTTTGAACTAACCTTTACGCACTGAAAGCTCACGAAGGGACTACTTCCTTTCGATTTGAGGACTTTGATTGAATGAGATTCTAGATATCAAAACAGGAAGTTGCTATTTGAACTCGAAGCAACTGACCTGAATTCCCCCCTGGTCTCTATCCTTAAGGAAGTCATGCTTTTGCCCTTTTGAGTGAGTCCTTTGGAGAACGGACTGTTACTAATCCGATGGAAAGAATCCTTGATCTCATCCAGGGAACGGAAACACAAGCTGTTGGTGGCTAAAAAGCACCCGGCTTGAAGCATCTTGGTGGTCTGGCTCATGGTAGGTTTTTTTGTTTTACATGCGGCCTATCGAATCGAAGCGAACTTAGGCCTTTTTGGTCCTATCGAATCTTCCTTTTTCTGTATAAGAAGAGGTAAGGGCACGTAGCGTTTCACTCTTAACTTCTTCTATTAGATAGGGGATGTTACCCAGACTTAGACCCTAAGTCATTCTTAGCGAAGCGACCAATCATAAGAATGAGATACGGACCTCCCGTCTTTTTAAGTCTCCCTCCTTTCCCTTCATTCTAAGTAAGTAGCGGTCCAAGTCTCCTTCCCGACCGATCGAGGGGGGTAACAAGGCGATCTCCGATCCCAAAGAAGTAGTGTTTCATCTGCCCGATCCCTTACAAATTATTCTTAGCTCTGAAGCATTCCCTCCGAAATCAGTCCATTCAAGAATAATAACAGGTTAAGGCCCCGTTCCACTAGATGAGAGGAAAGAATCTTTCGCTTATGTGACTATAGGTCTTTTCCCTGGAGGCAATAATGGCTAGGAACAAAAGCTAGGAGTTAGCAGATTTAGATAAAGCTTGCTCGTGGCTTTACCTGCTCTTATCCATTGACGGGACTTCTTCAGCTAATGACTTAGGGAACCTGAAGGGCAAGGGGAGCTTTAGCTTCAAAGGACGACTAGATTATCTCCTATCATCTTTCGCTTCTATGCCTACAGGGCTTATCCCTGGATGGAATAATGTCTAGGACCTATTGTATTGGGTACAAGAGTTACCAGATGAATCGAAAGCTCGAAAGAGCAAAAAACTTATTTAGAGAAAGAATGATTAAATTCTTTACTTAGCCTGAAGGGCAATAAACGAGAGACTGAAAAGGAAGGTACCTCGAAACAAAAAGAAGGAACTCTAGCATCGGTCTATCGCTATACTACGAGGGTTGTTCTACCGATCGGCCCAGATGCTGACTACCTTAGCGTACGTCGCTCGGGGCCTACAAACCTCTCGTTAGCTCCATCCCTTCTTAAGCCTGTAACATATTTAGGTCAGCGGAGAAAGCGTGTCCCTCATCTGATGATGCAGGGGACCCGTCGACTTTCTCCCTCATTGGCCCGGGACGCTCGTAAGGTGCTTATTACAGGGGTACGGATACAACCGCACCTAAACTACGCTTTTTTTATAAAGCCATAGGCAAGTTTAAATCAATATTCAATCTAGAAGAGAACCAGCCTTAGTAAACTTACAGGAAAGAAAGGAACCTAATAAACTCAATCATACGAGGAATTAAGAGCTTACTTGCTTCTACATCCACTGGAACGGTACTGAAGCCGGAAGGCTAAGGACCGAGAATAAGAAACAACCTAATAAATAAAAAAGGGAGTAGAACTTGCTTTTGCACCTACAGCTTTTATCCATTGAAGGAATAGAGTTGAACAACTCCTTACTTAGACTGAAGGGAAAGAAAGGGAAACTTTGAACAACACTGACACAGGGAACTCCTCTTCAGGAATTGCTTCGGTACGGGAATCGGGACGTAAGGAAGGGACCGACAACTATACAATACGAATAAAAATAAATAAATAAAAGGGACTTAAGTCGATAACAGACCATAGGGAAGTAGAGCGTATAAAAAACCATACCAATGGCACATATTCCAGATTTTCAACCTCATTGGCCCCGTTTTCCACATCCATATGCTTGAAACTTGGAAATAAGTCCATTTCGGATTCTGTAACAGAAAAGAAAGACTAGCGTCGCTCCTCTCCTGTTGATTTGATTTGTCACCTCGCATCTTTCGTTTGACTTTCCACTATGCAAATAAATAGGAGGGGCTTATCATTGCGTTAAACTGCCTTTCAAGGAAATGGGCTTCTTCGTACCGTACTCGACCTTTGGATCAATGTCCCATCCACCGCCCTTGTTCTCGGTTGCTCCCCAGGAGGGCACTATGGAGCAACGTTTGAACGCGCTCGGCCTTGTCCACCCTTTCCACTAAGTATCCCGCTCTTCCCTTGAGTAGACAACACAAACAAGGTAGCCATTCCATCATGAGGGAATGTCCCATACCATCCCAAGTCGTAAGCGACAACATGCCCAATCTGTCATAGCCAACTCGTTTGCTTCTACCAAGCCCACAAGCTTGAGTCTTCAACCAAGACTCGTTGTTCACTTGCCAATTGCATCACCCATTGTCTAATTAGTTTCTACGCTTCAATAAAAAAGGTGCGTTTTA